TATCGATGAAGCTACCGCGAAGGCTATCAACTTAGAAATGGAGAGCAATTTGAAGAAATGACTTTAAATCTTTGTGTACTGACCCCTAATCGAATTGTTTGGGATTCAGAAGTGAAAGAAATCATTTTATCTACAAATAGTGGTCAAATTGGCGTATTACCAAATCATGCTCCTATTGCTACAGCTGTAGATATAGGGATTTTGAGAATACGCCTTAAGGACCAATGGTTAACGATGGCTCTGATGGGCGGTTTTGCTAGAATAGGCAATAATGAGATCACTGTTTTAGTAAATGATGCGGAAAAGGGTAGTGATATTGATCCACAAGAAGCTCAGGAAACTCTTAAAATAGCAGAAGCTAGTTTGAGAAAAGCTGAAGGAAAGAGACAAATAATTGAGGCAAATCTAGCTCTCCGACGAGCTAGGACAAGAGTCGAGGCTGTCAGTGCAATTTCATAACTAGTTGGTGCGTTCAAATAATCAAAAGAGTTTCTAAACCCTATTTTGATTGCATTCACTCGACAGAATCCAATTTTGATACAACGCAATTCAAAAATGAAATAAATAAAACTATAAAATCTATAAAAAGAGAAAAGGGTGGGGCAAAAAACTTATTAGATACCATCGACTCCGGTATCTAATAAGTTATACCTACTATTGGATTTGAACCAATGACTCCCGCCGTATGAAAGCAATACTCTAACCACTGAGTTAAGTAGGTCATTTATCATCCCCAAAAGAACCAAATGGAACCCATCCCGTCGATGGATTATAAATATCATATTCTTTATAAGCAATAATAATCGAACCAATACCACTCAAAAATTTAGGATGTTGAATCATAGAATATTCATCTTGACAACAAATTATATACATGATAAAATATGCATCACAAGCACTAAGGGCTATAGCTCAGTTGGTAGAGCACCTCGTTTACACGCGCGCCAATGTTTTTTCAGGGGAATCCACCATCCAATCCAAAAAATGGATCTTATTTCGAAATCGACGTCTTACTCTATAATAACTTTAAGAGAACAATAGCCTGACGAGAGGTTCGGTCCTATTTGAGTGCCCTTTTAGGTATCAAACAGACCCCATCTTGAGATATTGATAAGGTGAATACCCGTATATTCAATGCCAGGCATAATGAGTATAAGGCCCTCAAAAAATCTCTTTTCGTCCTATGAACTTGAAGGTGTATGAAGTTTCATATTGGATTTTTTAAGCCGAACGATAGAGACTTCATTTAACTTCAAATTCGAGGCCAAAGGCAGACCTACGTCAAAATAACTTCACCTTTGAAACACTTTGGTAGTGCTCCTGAATTAGAATCCAAAATAATGAATCAGAGCACATGGAGCCATCTCCTTATTTTTTCTGTCAAGAAAAAAATATGGCGGATTGACTGATATTTCTATCAGTTAATGAAAGAGCCCAATGCAAAAAAAATGCATGTTGGGTCTTTGAAACAGTTCATATCATTTTGATAATAATAAGTTTGGTCTGTTTTACCGAGAAGGTCTACGGTTCGAGTCCGTATAGCCCTAGAGCCCTATAAAAAAAATGAATAAAATTCATATTTTCATTTGAAATAAAAAATTGTATAATTTTTATTTTTTTTTTATTAAAAAAAAAAAAAAAAAAAAAAAAAAAAAAAAAAAAAACAAAAAAAAAAAAACAAAAATAAAAAAAGACCAAAAAACGAATGAAAGTTCATGGAAATATAAATAAATAAAAATATCAAAATAAGAAATAAATAACCAAAAACAAAAAAAAAAATCTTTTTTTTATAATTTTAAATATCAAAATAAAAAATTGTATAATTTTTATTTCTTCATTCTTGTTTGTTGCTTGTAATTGACCGGTTGGTTCATCGAAACCAAAGCCGACAATCAAGGGGTTAAGCCAGTGATACTCCTTTCCTTTGGTATACCTTACCAATACCCGGCGAAGCAGACCAAAACAAAAAAGGGGGGTGGTCTTCTTTTTCTGTATTCAATCAAGAGAAAACCCCACCCAGATCTAATAACCGGAATATACCAACACTAAGATTAAGATATTTGAAATCCTGAGATGGAAATACCTACCCATTCTCGTACATTTGAATACTTGTTCTATTCTAAATTACTAAGAAAAAAACCCCGACTCTATTCCTAAAAAATGCAAAAATTAAAATATCGAACTCACCTTTTGATAAAGAAAATTAAAATAATCAAAAGAATAAGAAATTCGAAACTCTTAAACACAAAATAATAATTCTATTTGCTTTCTTTAGGAAGAATCTTGGGCGAAAACAAGAAAATTTGTCTAAGTGTAACATAAAAATATCATACTAACTAAAGCAATTAAATAAAATTGAACTAAAAAAATGAAGTAGACTGGAAATAGGATCCCCATCAAGTCAGTCGATAAATCTTGAAATGAGATATGCCCTACAATAATCAAAGGAAACTAGACACTTTCGTCAAAATGAATTCTTGTTTTGACTAACCAGTTATCG